CGAACCGAGATGCTCTAGCACTGCTTCCTAAGAGCAGCGTGTCTACCGATTTCACCATAGCGGCTTGCTCGAACTCATAATAGCCTATTTATATTCAATCGTCGAGATTGAACAAGTCAATTCAATCAAATCAGTTTTTTTAGTAAAGATTCAAATTGATAAAAAAACTAGTTCAAAAGTCAATTTGAAGGTTCATTAGTTTCATTTATCTTCCTTTAGGGTGTCCGGTTTATTTATCTTAAGGCTTTGACGTAGTTTATCCTATTCTAAAAAAACTCTTGCAACTAGATAATTCTTTCGATAGAATCATTTTTTTTACTTTTCTTGTCATTATTTCTGGTTTATCTGATTTCAAAATTTCAGACAAAAATAAATTTTCTAAATGAATCCAAAATATGCCTATTTTGGATTACTCCAAATTGACACATTATTTGTACATATATATAATATCTCAACAATTAAGTTCTTTTTATGTTAAATACATTACATATAGTAAATACAGTAAATTAAGAAGTCAGAAAATTATCCAAAAATTTTTAACATGAAATCCATTAGTTTCAACAATTAATTAATTTGAACTAAAAATCTTATATCTGCCCTTCCCGAGAAAGAGAAAAATTTTTTATTTTTGTAAAGGTCGATGGGGAAAATAAGACTCCCCACCACCAAAATCTGAGTGAAAATATACTAAAAAATTTTTTTTTTAGAATTCAGAAAACGGAAGAATTCTTCTTTTAGACATCTTATCTTATAATCTTATAATTAAGAGTCTATTTCATATTGATTAGAATAGGGACTACCAATTGTTAATTTTATATTAACTTTGAAATTCACAAATTATTCCAATATTTTAGGACTTATTTGTTTGTCGTACAAAAAAACTTTTTGAATTCCCGGTAGAAAGAGATTTCCCTAATGACAAAGCTTTTAACGCTGCCCAATATCCTTTCCTTTTCCAAATGTTTTTACGAATACGCTTTTTTGATATCGAAGTACGTTTTTTTGGAACTGCCATTTTAAAATGAAGAAGTTACTCATTGTTATAGTTGGATGTGAAAGACATCTATTGTTCAAAACAAATTATTATTTCTTATTCATTATCTATTTTTTTCTCTAAATAAGATTCTATTCAAAAAAAAATATATATAGATATGTCAAAGATCCGTGAAAATTGGATCAAAAATTACTCGAAATAACAAAATTTTGATTCCATACACTATTTGTAAAACCTAAATTTTTTCGTTTGGAACTTTTAGTTCTCATTGTTTATCTCTCAAAGTTATATCTTTAGAATCTGCTATGGCATAAAAATCAATCAAACTTAATAAAATCAATAAAAAACCTAAAATACTTTTCTTTTTGTTATTCTATACATGTAATAAAATACTTCAAAGGCTTGTAAACTTTTGCCTAATAAATTGAGTTTTTTTGTTTTGATAAAAAATTAAATTTCAATTTTAAAATTCGAGTGAGACTAGTAATAAATCTGTTAAAGGATACGTGGTTTGATAAAAAAATATCTCAGTCATTTTTTATCCTTTCTCGATAAAAAAGTTCATTTTAGATCTATAATCTTCTAAAATCTAAAATTTACTAATAAATTGAAATGGAAAACAATGAATCCCATAATGAATTAGTTAATGAGTTGAAATAAACTAACTAAAATCAAGAGTTTTTATTTCATTAGACCGATGACCTTAGTTAATCCTATAATTCATATCAGCATCAAGTACTCTTTTTAGCCCAAATTTTTATCCTTGTTCTACAAATCTAAATTATTATTACGATACGATAAATTATCATAATAATAAGAATTTAGATTTTCCTATTATAAGTATTTGTTTTTATATGTCGCTTGGTCATATCATTTGACCAATTATAACTTCTTGTTTTGAATATTTGAACGATTTTGAAAAGACTCAGAATAAATACTAATCTAAAATTATTAAATAAGTTAGTGCATATATTGATTTTTTTATTGACTTTTTTCGAAAGAAGTAAAATCCGGTGAATCGGAAACAATTAATTAAGAAAAAAAAACTTTTTTTATGGAACAGATATATCAATATGCGTGGATAATACCTTTTCTTCCACTTCCAGTTCCTATGTTAATAGGGTTGGGACTTCTTCTTTTTCCGACGGCAACAAAAAGTATTCGTCGTATGTGGGCTTTTCAAAGCATTTTATTGTTAAGTATAGTCATGATTTTTTCCATGAATCTGTCTATTCAGCAAATAAATAGCAGTTCTGTCTATCAATATGTATGGTCTTGGATTATCAATAATGATTTTTCTTTAGAATTCGGATACTTGATCGATCCACTTACTTCTATTATGTCAATATTAATCACTACTGTTGGAATTATGGTTCTTATTTATAGTGATAATTATATGTCTCATGATCACGGATATTTGAGATTTTTTGCTTATATGAGTTTTTTCAGTACTTCCATGTTGGGATTAGTTACTAGTTCAAATTTGATACAAATTTATATTTTTTG